TCCTAAATTTTGCCCCATATCATGGGATAAGTAAGCAGTTTTTTTTAGTTGTATCGACCCAGTCGCTCACTAATGGATCTTTACGGTGCTTTCTCTATCAATTTGGGAACTTTATCCATAGAGTAGTAGTATAGGCCATACTTTCTTCCTATTTTGATTCTCGTGAAGTGTCCTTCCTTCCTACAGCTGATAGGGCAAAATCGTTGTTTTGACGATCCCTATGTAGAAAGCCCTTTTTCTAGTATTTACTAGAAAATTTGATCCTTTCTTTTTTTTTTTTCTTCTTTCTATAGTGGAGATAGTCGCACGTAATGACAGATCACGGCCATATTATTAAAAGCTTGCGGTAAGAAGGGGTTTCGTTCTAGTGCCCGGAAATAATATTCCAAAGCCTTTGTATGCTCTCCATTGCTTGTGTGTATAAGGCCTATATTATAGAGTATATAACTTCGATCATAGGGATCAATTTCTAGTCGCGTAGCTTCATAATAATTCTGCAAAGCTTCCGCATAATTTCCTTCGGATTGAGCCAACATCCGTTACGGTCGTTCATTCTATTCAAAAAATCTCCGTTCCAAAACCGTACATGAGGTTTTCATCTCATACGGCTCCTCCCTTCTGTACATAGTACTAAGCGAAATAATCTATAGAATAAAAATAGAATTAGTCCCATCTTATTATGAACCGAAAGGGGCTGGTATTTTTCCAAGAAATCTCTAGCCAACCTTCCCGCAAGAGGTTTTTCTTAACACCAATGAATTCTATTAATGCTAGAGGAAAACGATAGCTCCAATAATTTCTTTGTTCTCAACGCCTCCTATTTAGAGGAATTAGCCACTTCAACGATCTTTGATGGTTATAGGGGTATCCAAAGTACAAACCTGATGGTTGTTTGTTATCCCAACCATTCTTCCCAGCCCTGATACCGATCAGGAAAGGGCTAATTTCTAACAAAGTTTTTCTCTTGTTGATTCCTATTTCTAGGTGTAGTGCTTTTCTCCCCTATGCTGCCTATTGGTATGGTACTAGTAGAGTAGGATTGGCCTGTAATACAGAACCTATCCTGTAGGTGTAACCTTTCGCTCAATACTCAAATCTACAATTGAAGCATCTGAGGCCGCATCAATCGAGGATACACGACAGAAGGAATTGTTAGTTCACCTCACCTTCCCCAAGCGTGGGTTTCCTTTACTAATTTTGTTCTCTCTATGCGAACCCCCTCTCTTTCTCGTAAGACTGAGGTGTAGGTAGGGCTAAAAAAAAAAAAAAAAAAAAAAAAGAGTCAAATCGCACCATCTCTATAATAAGTAAATGCCCTTTTTTCCCCTGAGGTTGTCGGAATTATTCGCAATAAAATATTGGCTACAATTGAAGAGGTCTTATCAATGAAATTTCCATTTATACGGGATCTAGGCATAATTCCCAACCCATTCTATATAGAATTGTTTTCATTTCTTCACAAAATAACATAAAAACAAACACATTCGATTCTTATAAATCGATCGATCCATATGCTCTAAATGGATAAGAGAGGTATGGATTTTCCGCTCAGCTCAAATTGTCTCCTTTTCCTTCTGTTTGGACAAGAAGAGATATGAAATATTTGACTAAGATTGGATTTCATTCCACTTTTCTATTTCTCAACAATAACTTCTCTCATCAGCTATTTCGCGTTTTCAAAGTCATTAATTGTCTCATACCCTTTTTTAGATTTCGATTGTATGGCGTAGCGTACCTTATGCAAACAGAATTCTAGGGTTCCTCTATTTTATTATGGAATAAGAAGAATTCTTCCATTCTCTTTTTCTTTGGTTTGGGGAAAACCCAAACTAAAACTTTTCGAGGGAGCGGAATTCCTAGTAAAAAAATCCTGGATCCTTCCACTTAGATGAAAAGGAATTTTTCCAATAGAACCATGGAACCCCCGAGCCGTTGTGGTTGTACCTGTACTGCAGGAATAGGAAAACTCGCTATTCACTTAGTTTATTTTCCATAATAAGATTATGTAGGAGAGATGGCCGAGCGGTTCAAGGCGTAGCATTGGAACTGCTATGTAGACTTTTGTTTACCGAGGGTTCGAATCCCTCTCTTTCCGTTTCTCTTAATTGATCAACGTTAACGATCACAATGTATCAAATCAAATAACAATTTATTCCAGCAATAATACCTTTATTTAATAGAAATTTTTTATAGTAAATTACTGTGGTATGTAAAATACACATAGAGGAAAGAACAAAAAAGAAAAAAGGATCCTAGGGTTAATCCATTTATGCTAGTTGAATGGGAAAATACGAATTAAGGGCCTTAGGTCGATTTAGTTCGGGGAAAGGGGAAGGGGAAGAAAATTCTATGAACTTTTCCTTTTTTCGTTAAGTTCAAGTCTGACGAGAGTAATATTCTACAACTAACAACTCATTTATTTTGAGACCGACCCACTTCCTATCTAGGATTTTTTTAACTAGTCCTTTATATTGCAATGTGTCAATCGTCAAATGCTTTGGCAATTTCCCCGGGTCGGATGAAGCAATAGAATTTTGAATCAGACGTTTTGATCTTTGGTTATCCTTCGTAGTAATAATATCTCGGGGTTTGCAACGAAAACTTGGTATATCGACTATACGACCATTAACTAAAATATGTCTATGGTTAACTAATTGCCGGGCCCCAGGAATGGTTGAAGCCATACCCAATCGAAAAAGGATATTATCCAAACGCATTTCAAGTAATTGTAGTAAAACCTGACCTGTTGACCTTTTTGCTTTTCCAGCGATATGTACATATCTAAGTAATTGTCGTTCTGTCAGACCATAATGAAAACGCAATTTCTGTTTTTCTTGAAGACGAATACGATATTGCTCTTTTTTCCCAGAATGGAATTTCTTTTTCAGATTACTTCCGGATTTAGGTGTTTTTCTAGTGAGTCCTGGTAAAGCTCCCAGACGGCGTATTTTTTTTAAACGAGGTCCTCGATAACGGGACATGAAGACTCCTTGTTTATTTTATTGAAATTTCATTTTACACAATTAATTTCATTGTATTTACATTACAGAATACATCAAAATTAAAACTGAATTAAACTAAAGGATAAACAGAGTAAAATCTACTAAAGTACCACAAAAAATGGAATTTCATCAACATCTGGATTTTTTGTATATATATTATTTATTTTATTGTTTTGTATCTAGCAAAATTGTAAGGTAGAACCACATAATAGATCCTGGATTCTCCATTTAATTCGGAGAAAAAGAGAAAAAGAGAGATTCTTGTTCATGGAACATCGATATAGAAAAAAGCCGACTATCGGATTTGAACCGATGACCCTCGCATTACAAATGCGATGCTCTAACCTCTGAGCTAAGTGGGCTTACATAACAGAAATAGTGTAACAAATAGAAATATGTATAGTATAGGAAATCCGTAAAATGTCAGATCTTAATTATTAATCTTAGCTATTAACTAGTTCGAAATTGGAAGTTCTACTTAGAAAAAAATACTAGAACTTCATAAAGATAAAGTTAACTTGATATGCTTAACTGGAGGATATCCTTAAATAGGATTATAGAAATTTTTGAACTTTCTTTTTATTTCTCTAATTCGCAAATTGATTTTTCTAATAGAATAGAATCTATTCCAATTTCTATATTGAATTTGATTTCAGATATTTTCAATTTGATATGGCTCGGATGAGTAATCTAATACATAGAAAAGAATAATATATATGATGAAAGATATAATAAAGAGAAAATGCGAATTTCTTGGCATTTTCATTCGATCATTATAGACATTTTTTGAGATATTTTGTTTTTTTTGTTATTTCTTAATAATTTAATGATTAATATTTCACTAAGGAGAACATAGAATCATAGCAAATGAAATTGCTAATTCTGATTAGAAAAAAAAAAAGAATGAATATCAAGCGTTATAGTATGATTTTGAATACTCTAAAAAAGAAAGGCGGGGGGGGGGTGGGGGAGAGAAAAACTTTGGGATATATTGATTCGGATTGAATTGCAAATACATCAACGATAGAATCAATTCAATTCTGAATTGCAATAAGCAGGGTCTGTCAAATAGAGACGAACTGCTAGACTACGTCGAGTAATTAATTCAACGATTCCAAAAAAAACTAAGAGATGGATGAAATTACACAAGGAATCCAGGTCTCAATCAAAGAAAAGGAAAATGGGGATATGGCGAAATCGGTAGACGCTACGGACTTGATTGTATTGAGCCTTGGTATGGAAACCTGCTAAGTGGTAACTTCCAAATTCAGAGAAACCCTGGAATTAAAAAAGGGCAATCCTGAGCCAAATCCGTGTTTTGAGAAAACAAGTGGTTCTCGAACTAGAATCCAAAGGAAAAGGATAGGTGCAGAGACTCAATGGAAGCTGTTCTAACGAATCGAGTTGATTACGTTGTGTTGGTAGTGGAACTCTCTCTAAATTTAGAGAAAGTAAGGGCTTTATACATCTAATACACACGTATAGATACTGACATAGCAAACGATTAATCACGGAACCCATATCATAATATAGGTTCTTTATTCTTTTTTAGAATGAAATTAGGAATGATTATGAAATAGAAAATTCTGAATTTTTTTAGAATTATTGTGAACCCATTCCAATCGAATATTGAGTAATCAAATCCTTCAATTCATAGTTTTCGAGATCTTTTAAAAAGTGGATTAATCGGACGAGGATAAAGAGAGAGTCCCATTCTACATGTCAATACTGACAACAATGAAATTTCTAGTAAAAGGAAAATCCGTCGACTTTATAAGTTGTGAGGGTTCAAGTCCCTCTATCCCCAAACCCTCTTTTATTCACTAACTATAGTATTTATCCTCTTTTTTTCTTTTTATCAATGGGTTTAAGATTCATTAGCTTTCTCATTCTACTCTTTCACAAAGGAGTGCGAAGAGAACTCAATGGATCTTATGCTGCTATTCATTGAATAGATTTCTTTTTTATTATAGTATCGGCAAGGAATCTCGATTATTA